AGAAGGAATTGTTCTATCTCCAAACTTCACCTTCACCGAGCGTAGGTTTATTTCAAGAATTTCGTTCTTTCTATACCGAACCGCGTCTCTTTCTCGTAAGACTGAGGTGAGGGCTAAAAAAAACAAGAAAAAAGAATCAAATCGCACCATCTCTGTAATAGGTAAATGCCCTTTTTTCTCCTGAAGTTGTCGGAATTATTCGTAATAAGATATTGGCTACAATTGAAGAGGTCTTATCAATAAAATTTCCATTTATATGAGATCTAGGCATAATTAGCAATCCATTCTAGAATTCTTTTCATTACCCCTCGGGGAAAATGATCCCACAAACAAAGCAAAGGAATTATACAGTACGAAATAACATAAAAACAGACTAATTTTATTCTAATAAATAGATATTAAATAGATACGGGCTTTCCGCTTAAATTGTCTCCTTTTGTTTGGGAAAGATATGAGATATTGGAATCAGATTGATTTCATTCCCATTTTTGTAGTATACCAATGAGTGGAACTATTACTATTTCATCTAAGTTAAATAACCAAGGACTTTTTTATTACAGATTCTGATAACTCGAGAAGTTTTGATTTGGTTATGATCCAAAGAGAAAAAAGAATGGAATAATCATTCCATGAAAAAATAGAGTAGAGTAACCATACCTTCTGTTTGCATAACGTGTATACACCACGCCATACAATCGAAATATCAAAATCCATGGGACGATTCATAAATTTGGAATAGATCTGTGGGGTAGCTGATGAATGAGAGAAGTTTTTGTTGAGAAATATTAAATGGGAAAGGAATTCTTCCTATGGAACTAGTGATCGGTCGTACCTGTACTGCAGTAATATGAATAACTCGCTATTCACTCAGTTTCTGGTCAATAATAAGATTATGTAGGAGAGATGGCCGAGTGGTTCAAGGCGTAGCATTGGAACTGCTATGTAGGCTTTTGTTTACCGAGGGTTCGAATCCCTCTCTTTCCGTTTCTGTTAATTCACCAACGTTATCGACCACAATGTATCAAATCAAATAACAATTGAAACCATTATTCCAGCAATAGGACCCTTATTTGATAGAAATTCTCTATTCCTAATTATTGTGGTTATAAAATAGGAAAGAGCAAAAAAGAAAAAAAAAATCCTACTGTTGATCCATTTGTGATAGGTGAAAAAATGCGGATGGATTAAGGCCCTTAGATCTATTTAGTTCGGCGAAAAGGGGACAAAATTCTATGAACCTTTCTTTCTTAATTTTGTTAGGTTCAAGTCTGACGAGAATAATATTCTACGACTAACAACTCATTTATTTGCAAACCGATCCATTTACTATCTATTATTTGATTTACTAATCCTTTATATTGGAATGAGTCAATAGTCAAATGTTTTGGCAATTCCTCATGGGCGGATGAAGCAATATAATTTTGAATCAGACCTTTTGATCTTTGGTTATCCTTCGCAGTAATAATATCTCGGGGTTTGCAACGATAACTTGGTATATCCACTATACGACCATTAACTAGAATATGTCTATGGTTAACTAATTGCCTGGCTCCGGGGATGGTCGAAGCCATACCCAATCGAAAGAGGATGTTATCCAAACGCATTTCAAGTAGTTGTAGTAAAACCTGACCCGTTGACCCTTTGGCTTTTCCAGCGATATGTACATATCTAAGTAATTGTCGCTCTGTCAGACCATAATGAAAACGCAATTTCTGTTTTTCTTCTAAACGAATACGATATTGCGATTTTTTCCCAGAACGCAATTGGTTTTTAAGATCACTTCCGGATCTAGGTCTTTTACTAGTTAGTCCTGGTAAAGCTCCCAGACGGCGTATTTTTTTAAAACGAGGTCCTCGGTAACGAGACATAAAGACTCCTTTTTTTTATTTTATTGAAATTTCATTTTACACAATAAATCTAAATTTAAACTGAACTAAAGGATAAACAAAGCAAAATCGACTGGTGAAGTACTACAAAAAAAAATGAATTGTATCAACATCTAGATTTTTTGTATATATATATATATATATAGGAAGTTGAGGCTCCGTTTGATGATTTGTTCTGTAGAGATCTAATTGCTCTAATCCATTTTTATTAATAGTTGCAAGTTACCACGACATAATAGATCGCCGATCCAGCATTTTATTTGAAGAAAAGGAGAGATTATCAATCTCGGAAAAATAGATAGAGAAAAGCCGGCTATCGGAGTCGAACCGATGACCATCGCATTACAAATGCGATGCTCTAACCTCTGAGCTAAGCGGGCTCGCATAAGAGAAAAATTGCGTAACAAATAGAAATGTTGTATAGGAATTCCGGAAAATGTCGGATCTTAGCTATTAATTTCATATGAACTAAACTAATTAATAGAGTTTTATAGCTAGAAGTTAGAAGTTCTAAGCTAAGTTCCTTTTAGAAATAATTAAAATAAAAAAAGAAAATAATAAAAAAATAATAAATATAAAATATAATAAAGTAATATTAATAAATTATTAAAAAA